AACAATACTATCAAACTTCTTAATAGCATTATTAATTAAAAATGTATTTTCTAGCATTTGACCGCGTACCATTGAAGGCTTTAGACGCACACTTGAACGATAACCCAGAAAGTCAAGGGAATGATTGGATAATTGGTTTATAGAAATCCTTCCTGGATAAGACCACAGGTAAAAATAAGATTTCCAGAAATTGAAAAAGTAATCTTTCCTTTTATTCATCAAAAGAAACGTCCCTTTTGAAGCAAGAATTGATTTTCCTTGATACCTAACATAATGCATGAAAGAATCTTTGAAGAACCATAAATTCGCTTGAAAAGTCCTGGCAAAGACTTCTGCAAGATGCTCTATTTTTCCATAGAAGTATATTCGTTCAATAAGGGCTCCAGAAGATGTTGATCGTAAGTGAGAAGATTGGTTACGGAGAAATAGGAAGCCAGATTCATATTCACATACATAAGAAGTATATAGGAAGAAGAATAGTCTGTGATTTCTTTTTGAAAAAGAAGAACTGGCTTTCTTTGAATTTGAAGTAATAAGACTATCCCAATTATGACACTCATGGAGAAAGAATCTTAATAAATGCAAAGAGGAAGCATCTTTGATCCAATAGCGAAGAGCCTGAACCAAGATTTCCAGATGAGCTGGGTAAGGTATTAGTATATCTAATACATAATTTAAATGTGAAAAGTTGTCCTCTAAAAAAGAAAATATGGAATGAATTGATCGTAAATTATCGGATTTCACTACCCCTTTCCTTTCTAGGGAAGAGATTAATCGCAGAGACAATGGAATTTCCATAATGGTTGAAGAAACCTCTGACATTACTTGCGAATAAAAATTCTTGTTGTGCCCCAAAAATGCAGTCTGTTTAGAATCATTAACAGAAAGAATCAAATGATTCTGTTGATACATTCGAATGATTAAACGTTTCACAATTAGTAAACTGGATTTATTGTCATAACCTGCATTTTCCAACAAAATCGATCCATTTAAACCATGATCATGAGCAAGTACATAAATATACTCCTGAAAGATAAGTGGATATAAGAAGTAGTGAGATCTATCTAGCCTTTGGAATTTCTCCATTTGAAAGTCTATTTAAATGAAAGGTAGAGGATTTTGGGGGTTCTAAATGATACATAGTGCGATACAGTCAAAACAAGGTATTATAGTACAAACCAAATAGATACCTCGGCTACAGATAAACTTATAAACAGATTCTCTATCCTCTCTTTTTCCCTTTAAAATTAAGTATTTATGTTCGTTTTCATTATAGGATAGCAAGATGATTAGAAACCCTTTACTTTTTTCAACCCAATCGCTCTTTTGATTTTGGAAATGTTTTTATCAATATACTGTTTCTTATACACAGACTTCTCCATTATGGAATGGAGAGTGGTAATATTTAGGATTCATTAAAAAATCAAGAATACATTCCTGGGAGAAAGCCTTCCCGTATTGGGCACTAATCTTTTTTTTTTTTTAACGTCTAATTAGATCGGGTAATCATTCAAATTAAGAACGGAAGCTCGTTGCTTTTTCTTTCCCTATAATCAAAATGAAATGAATTGAAGCCGTGGGGCCCTATCCATTTATTAATTCGACCCAACTTGAAATTGACTTCGATTTGCTCCCTTTGAATAATTTAAATGAATAATTTAAATTTTAAATGAAGGCTTTGTATCGAGCCGGAAAGAATAAAATATTCTCAGAACTCTTAATTGATACGACATGCTATTTTTTCCATTCATTCCCTTTCAGGATCAGTCGTGGTCTTCCAAACTTTACCGATGGTATGGACGAATCCCTCGCTTCATCTAAATGTGTAAAAGATCCTAGCCGCACTTAAAAGCCGAGTACTCTACCGTTGAGTTAGCAACCCAAATAGAAAAAAGGTATGTAGATACAATCAGAATAAAACAAAATGATTAAATCAAAGCATTAATCTACATCTACGAAATCAAAAAAGATATAAAAAATTTTTCTAATATATTTGGAACATAAAAATGACTAAATCAGATGAAAAAAGAAAAAATTTCCCGATCAAATCAAAAAAAGAAATAAATGTAAAAAATGCTGGACCATCCCCTATTTCTATGTTATCCACTTTTTCAATCAAAAATCCGAGGAGCAAAGCTAATCCAACGAACCCATCATTTAAATCAACAGGTAAAAAAGAAAACCTATGGGACGGAAATAAATAGAGCTGCTTATCACGATGAATTATATTTGTTCGATACAATATTGTCAATATAAAGGTTAATAAAAGAATACGATGGAAAAAATACAAGAACTAAAATTGAAATAATAGTAAAAAAAAGATTTGTGTTGGATTGGCACTGCATATGCATATATACTAAAAATTTTAGTTTAGATGGAGAATAAATAAAGAAAAAGTAGAAAAAGGATTTATGCAATCAATAGTGTATTGAATCCATATAGAATAAGTCGACTAAAGTAAGTCGAATACAGAACTTCGATTCCTTTTTTCTTACTTGGTATTCGAGTTCGAATGAAAACCACCCGATTGCAGGTTGCAGGTAATGCCATCATTTTCTATTTTGTAAGGATTCATCAAAGTTAGAAAAAGATTCTATAAAAGCAATGATAAATAGATACGAATAGAGCAAGAAAAGAAGGAAATAAAAAACATAGTATAGAAAAGATATCCAAAATGATATAGAAATCACTATCCTATCCTTAGTTTTTATTTCCTTAATTTAATTGAATTTCGTTTGATTAGGGCCAAGTTCCTTAAAAACCTCTGCCTTTTTTAAAATATCCTGAACAGTTCCTGTAGGCTGAGCGCCCTTTTCAAGGAAATAGAGAATCGCGGGAACGTTTAAATAAGTTTGATTCTTGATAGGATCATAAAAACCCACTTTCCGAAGATCTCTTCCTTCTCTTCGAGATCGAACATCAATTGCAACGATTCGATAGACGGCTCATCGGGATAGATGTAGATAAAAAAGAACCCCCCCCCCCCCCTAGAACCGTATAAGAAGTTTTCTCCTCGTACGGCTCGATAAAAAACGATTCTAATTTTATCCATAGACAAAAATTAGAATAAATAGGATAGGAAAGGAATCCGTAAAATAAATTAGTCTATAATTTAACTCATAGTCATTTTTATTTAGCTTCCTTCCTGAAAAAAAATCATTTGTACTCATAACTCAAGTTCAAAAATTCTCAAATATCTTAAAGAAATTAAGATTTTTCTTTTTTTGAGTGGTCTTTAACCCCCCCCTTTTTTTTTCGTCTCATTTCAAATATATTTGGATTCTTTATTTGGATCCGTGAGACAATTGAAGTGGTGTTTCCTTGTTCTGGGATCCTTTATCTTGGTTTTAAATCATTGGGTTTAGACATTACTTCGGTGCTTCTTAATCCTTTCAAAATGGTAGCAACATACCCCTTTTGTGATTTCTTTCTATCAAAGAATCATACCGATGGTTGATTCGTGCGCGATACACTGTGGATCGAAAAAGTTTTAGCCGTTCCAACAAATTTTTTTGAATTGAAAAATTTGCTCGAATCGGATCCTTTCAATTTCTATATCGAAGATATACTTACGAAGTTGTTCCAATTTATTGATTGGCATTAACCCTAGATCGTTGCCCCTGAGAAATTCATCAATACTTTCTACTCGAGCTCCATCACGAACTATTTACATATTTACATTAAAACCCAATCAAAAAAAGAAGGATTCTAGTAGAATAGAAAAACGACGTCGAGCCAAGAGCACCTTCATTCCTATATAAAATGGTGGATGTAAGAATAAGAATCCACACCGGATCGTGTCCTTCAAGTCGCACGTTGCTTTCTACCACATCGTTTTAAACGAAGTTTTACCATAACATTCCTCTAATTTGGAACCAGTATGGAATTGATTCAATTGTGGAATCATGAATAGTCATTGGTTCAGTCGGTACAGAGACACAGTCATTTCTATTTTTTCTTATCTACATAGATAATAAAATAGATAATAAAGATCAAAAAAATTTTTCTGAATAAATATTAGCAAGACCCCGGTTTTTTGTATGAATGGAACTTTTTCTATAAATCTCTATCTCAAAAAAATGTCTAACAGAAATATCCAGAAATCTAAATATAGAAATAAAATAACTAACAGAAATCACACGAATAAATAAATTCTATTTGACTCTGCCTCTTCAAGTGACTCAATAAGATAGACTGACCCGTTCCAACTTCCCAAAACTTCCCAAAGATTCAATCCATAAAGAATCATTACAAATCTTTATACTTGAATTTGAGTCATGTTTTACAGTAAAGACTCCATTTGGTTATCATAAAAAAGAGAATTTTCTGTTTCTTTTCGAATGGAATTGTCAATGATGTAAAGCAAATAATCTAAATAGATCGAACAATAAAAAGAAATATCATTGTTAAATATTTCAATTTTAATCTTTTAGGAATGCAAATTCTTTTTCACAAAAATGGAAAGACTTTTTGTCACTGAAATAGGATAACAATACATACCTATAAGCTAAGCACTCTCTCTTTTATATGTATTTTCATATTCATATTTTGTTTAACCTGAGGTTAAGTAATCCTTCTACAGATCTATGCCCCATCTTATCTTTATCTGGATCATAAAAGGGTTTAGTTCCTTTTGCATGTAATTTGAACTCGATTTAGTTCAGTTTGTAAAAAATTAAGATATGATTTCGAAAAGAATCATTCATTAAGATATGATTTCGAAAAGAATCATTCAAAATCAAAAAAGAAAGAGGAATCATATTCTATCCAATATTAGACCTTGAAACAGAACCTTGTTGAACAAAAAAGAAGTATTCGGATACAAGGGATATGATCTGGGACGGAAGGATTCGAACCTCCGAATAGCGGGACCAAAACCCGTTGCCTTACCGCTTGGCTACGCCCCATTTCTATTTTTATTGGACACTAATACTAATAAAGAATAATATTGGTATTAAGTGTTCGTCAATTGCAGTCCAACTATCTATAGAAAATCTTTCTCCTTTATAGAATTGATTATAGATTCGTTGCTAGAATTTTGACATGTGTATATCTAGAATTCAACTGAATTTATTGATCATTATATATAATTCAATTAAGATATTGTATGAAAGTATCATTTTTTCTATTCTCCTTTGAGAATTGGAGGATTTTTGATTGAGTGGAAAAAGAAGGATTTTTTTGTCTACCTTACTTTCTTCATTTTTCCTTATATCAATAACTCAATCAAAATGCAATTATCTCGACGAAAAAAAATGTCTGTTATGCTTAATATCTTTAGTTTGATCTGTCTTAATTCTGCCCTTTATCCGAGTAGTCTTTTCTTCGCCAAATTGCCCGAAGCCTATGCTTTTTTGAATCCAATCGTAGATGTTATGCCAGTCATACCCCTGTTCTTTTTTCTTTTAGCCTTTGTTTGGCAAGCTGCTGTAAGTTTTCGATAAGATCTTTAATAGTATCCTAGAAAATTCATTTTTTTTTGATAAAAATGATAACAATCGAGAAGATCAAATAAGTCTGACAGTATGAACCTTCAATTCAAACATTGAAATTTCGGATAGCCGCAAAAAATCCGGCTCGCCCCATTTCCCGATTTTAATCCTTTTTCTCCTTTTTTTCGGCGAAATACTTTATTAGCTTAGGGTCGCTTACAATATCTAATTGTCGGTATGAAAGTGATTTGTGGTAATCAAAGACTCTTATTAAAAATTTCAACTTCATTTGAATTTCTGAACATTCTTTTCTATTTCTATAATTCATTTCTTGGTGTCAAAATAGGATATGTGATATAAAAAAGGAGGATCTATTATCTTTTCTTTTCTCGTTTTTTTTTTCAAAAAATGATCTTGGAGGTTGTGTAATGCTTACTCTCAAACTTTTCGTTTACACAGTAGTAATATTCTTTGTTTCTCTCTTCATCTTTGGATTCCTATCCAATGATCCAGGACGTAATCCTGGACGTGAAGAATAAAATAAAAATTTCGTTTTTGTTGCTTAATTTTACAATTTTCTTAATATTTTATTTTAGCTATTCCACACATTTCACTAGGAAAAAAATAAACAGGGATTTGCTAAATTTGAAAGAAAAAAATAGAAAGTCATCAACGGAAACGGAAAGAGAGGGATTCGAACCCTCGGTACGAATAACTCGTACAACGGATTAGCAATCCGCCGCTTTCGTCCACTCAGCCATCTCTCCCAATTGAAAAAGATAATTACTATGTTACATTACACATCAAATAAGGATTAAAGAAAGTATTTCTTTCACATTCTTTATCGTTATTATAGAATTAGCAATTCCATTTAGATGCTCGAAAGATCCAAATAGAAAAAGAAATAAAGAAGACCTTCTTGCTTTTATTTTGTTCGAAGCGCCCTTTTGGCCTGGCCCGGTCAATACCCAGCCGGGCCTTTTTTTGTTCCAAAAAATTCCCTTTCTTTTTTATTTATAGGCAACATACTCTAAATAGCCAATTTTGTATCTTTGTAACAATTTCCGTTCTGGGGTTTACATATACTTATCATTTTTGTTATAATGGAAATTGAGAAGGATTTTTGATTCAAAAGAATCAATTAAGTATGTATCAATTTGTATTTTCTTATGTCATTAGGCAAACCAAATTTTAGATTCAAATCCAATAATCATTCACGAATTCTCAGTCAACGAATAGTTAATGGTTCCCATTTGTCATCAATTTTGGTTTTTTGAGTGAAAATATACATTTTGTTTTTCAATATAAAAGTGAGGGGAAGCTTTTTGGCATTGTGTGTTTTGAGATACTATATAATCAATCGAAGGGGTAGATCAAAGACAATCAAAAGGGGAAAAATGGTTTCTTTTCTAATTTTTCTAAATTAAAAAAAGGATTAAAAACAGGATGCAAGTACAATAAACTAAAATTTAGTAATACAACCCAAAAAGGGAAATTTTGATCCTATTGTGTATCGTTTTGGCGGCATGGCCGAGTGGTAAGGCGGGGGACTGCAAATCCTTTTTCCCCAGTTCAAATCCGGGTGCCGCCTCATCAACAAACGAATCGAAATCTCTTATTCTGTTCTGCTGATATAACTCAACCAAATTTTATCCAGCAGAACAGAATAAGGGGACTATTAATACTTGATTGATTCTAAACATCCGTTCTGGATATTTTGTAAATCAATTTTTGAATCGAAAATGAAAAGAAAGATTGTCATGGTCGAAGCAAGACTTCCCGATTCCTTTCTACTACTAATGTAATGTCTACTGATTGGGTTTGGATAGCCGGCAGATAATTTAACTACTGGTTGGGGGAAGTTCTTTCTATACTATAATCTACATATATAGACTCGCGAGAATCTCTGAGTGTTTAGGCATTCAATCACTATTAGATTGAGATGGATAATTTCCTTTTTTATAGAAAATAAAAAGTGAAAAAAAAATTTGAACCCCTCGTCAAAAGTATAATATACTATCTCTCAACTCCTTCAGAGAGACAATCGGGAAAGGGTACGTATTAGATCAAATAGGAAAATTTTGTAATAGATAGCAATTGATCTATTTTTACTTTGAAGGGCAATAAAAAATGAATGGACCCTCTTATTTATTTTATTACTAGATGTTCCATTAGTAACATTCCTTTGTAATGTTATTTTTTATTTTACTTGTGTTTAGTCTTTCCCGATTAGAAATAATATAGGAATTTTTGAAATGGATTTATTTGATTGGTTCATCAATAGTGTTCGGCCAGAATCCCTTTTTGACTCTGGACCATTAATTCTACTATTATTAGTGAGCAATAATGGAATAATTCTATCATAGAGATAAGGGACATAATTCACATGGATATAGTAAGTCTCGCTTGGGCTGCTTTAATGGTAGTCTTTACATTTTCCCTTTCACTCGTAGTATGGGGAAGAAGTGGACTTTAGAAGCACTCCTAATTTAGTTGAGGAATGAAACGGTATCAATTGTTTTATAGATCGTTCTGCAACGCATTTTTGATTTGAAAATTATTTCAATTCAAATCAAAATATCTTCATTTTCAAATTCCATTGGATTCTAGTGGAGAAATATATTCTATAACAGTAAAACAATTATTTCAGATTCATCGGAATAAATAGATGTATCAAACGAACTAGAATTGGGTCCTACGTCAATTACATATATGGATTAATAATTACATCTATTGAAGATAGAAGCTAATATTGAAGATAGAAGCTAATATAGTATACCAACTTTATTAGAAACAATTTTATACACTATTATAACACTAATAGAGAGTATGGTAAGTAAGAAATCAATTTCTTACTTACCATACTCTCGGATCTCATAGAAGACCGCCGATGATAGCCCGTTGATTTCATTTAAGACGTAAAAATAGAATACTTTTCATTTGATTTCTTCAACTATTGATAAGAATTCAGAAGTCAAGTTTCATTTAAAGTAATTAATCATTTTGACTGACTGTTTTTACGTAAATTATAAGTAGAAAAGCAGTAGGAACTAAAATGAACAGTGCAGTAGCAATAAATGCAAGAATATTTACTTCCATAATCTCATCGTTTTTTTATTTCACAATAACTCGGGATTTAATCCCATAGAGATGATAAATCTTTCACCTGTCAATTCAATGAATGCATTACCTATCGATGATCTTGAATCGGATCAATATCATGAATAACAATATCTGAGCTATTAAATTAATTCGTCGTCGAGAATTGAATAGTATAACATACGAACATCTTTTATCCATACCAAATCCAATCTTGGATTCCCGGACCAACCAAAAGTTGCTTTACTTTCTGTATCCTTCTTTTCTGTTCTTTCTTTTCTGTTCTTTCTTTTCTATAACCTACCTTAGGTCTTCCTTATAGAACCATCAAACGAAACGAAATCTAACCGCCCGTCCGAACTACAAAACCCCAACAAACAATACAAACGAAGTGGAAAAAGAGAGGAATTAGGTTCTAAATTTTAATTATCTGGAAGACAAGGAAGTATGAGAAAGATGAGTCGCAGGAGAAAAGATGGAATATTATATCAACTTCACTATTTTAGTTATTTTCATTTTAGTTTAGGGTTTGTTCTTTCTTCGACAGAATCCTGAAAAAAAGAAGGGAAACCCCTTCGGAATTCAATTATGCTCTCTGTCCCTTCTTTCACAGATTTCACAGAAAATGGAGAGGCGAATTGATGTACTTATTGGATCCGTCGGGACTGACGGGGCTCGAACCCGCAACGTCCGCCTTGACAGGGCGGTGCTCTTGCCTATTGAACTACAATCCCAGGGAAATAAGAAGAGATCTAGCAGAAATTTTGGATTCCTTTTTATTCTCTCGTATCAGGTATTTATTAAGAACAAGAGTGTTCTACCATCTGATAGTAGATTGACAAATTGTTGGGCCGAGCTGGATTTGAACCAGCGTAGACATATTGTCAACGAATTTACAGTCCGTCCCCATTAACCACTCGGGCATCGACCCAACGCCTAATTTATTTTAGACGTTCCACAATATTGTCCCCAGGCAGATTTGATAAATACATATCACTTGATCTAAAATACAAAGTCCCACTGAGTAGACTATTAGAAGGACTTGACAAATATAGATCACTTGATAGAAAATCCCACTCCTACCGTCTTGAGTCTTAGTATACCCCCAGAGGGACTTGAACCCTCGTTTTCTCCGTGAAAAAGAGAGGTCGTAACCGCTGGACCATAGGGGCCTATGGCCACCTTGATTCAAAAAGAAACTCGAAATAATAGGTCCCGGCCACCTCTAATAAAAAAGCACTAGAAATACAATAGGTAATAAGAAGAATACCATAGGTAATTAATGCCTAAGGCCGCCTTAACTTCTTAACTTAAAATAACTCAGGGCGAGAGCCGCCTTTAGGAGATGAATCAAACCGAAAAACTCGTTAACTATTCTGGAGGTTAATGGTAATCAAACTTTACCATTTACAATCTGAAAACGCGATTTCATTGGTCTTTATCGTCTTTATCTTTCTCATTCACAAAAG